CATTTTCATGGAATAATGAATTAAGGAAGAAAGGATATGAGTCTACCGCTTACAAGAAAAGATCTCATGATAGTCAATATGGGCCCTCAGCACCCATCAATGCATGGTGTTCTTCGACTGATCGTTACTCTCGATGGTGAAGATGTTATTGATTGTGAACCCATATTAGGCTATTTACACAGAGGAATGGAAAAAATCGCGGAAAACCGAACTATTATACAATACTTAGAGGGAGATAGAAAAAGAGAGAGATGAGGGAGATAGAAAAAGAGAGAGATGGTAGAAAAGGGGGAGAGATGGGGGAAGAAGATAGGAAGGGGAATAAGAGGGGGCTCTTTAGGCAGGAGACGGGGGAATTCCTTAAGTTAAGAAAGAAAAAAGAATAAGAACACGGATACATAACATAAAAAAAAGAATAAATAAGACGATATTCGCCCTCCCCCTACATATTTAATTTCTTCTCCTATACAAAAACCAGCAAGACCTACTCCATTGGTAATTCCATCAATGACACCCTTATCGAAAAACTGCGTTAGTTCAGTTAATCCTCTTATACCCAGGGTAAAGACCCTAGTATAGAAAATATCTATATAACCACGATTATATGACCAACTGTATATCCTTTTTTTTACTTGATCCGAAAAAGTTTTTTTCGGACTCTCTTTTACAAGAGAATTTATTAAATCCAAATTCTGAAAAAAGGAATAAGCGGATCCATAGAAGATATATGCTATGGATAGACCAAACATAGCTAGACTTACAGAAGAAATTGCATTAGTGATAAATTCATATGAATTTATGGAAGAATTAGAACTTTCCTGGAAAAAGTTTATTGAGGGAGTTAACCACTTTGATAATATGGTTAACTCCGCTATTCCATTATCCATTACTCCATTATCAAAATGGATTCCTATGGATCCAATGAACAAAGTAAAAAGCAGTAATATAAAAAGAGGGAATAGCATAGTATTTCCCGTTTCATGAGGATAGACAAAAGTGTTTTTAGCCCCAAAGGAAGTACTAAAGGACCCTATCCTATTTCTTGTATTACCATGAATTTTGGATATATTTTGTGAAAAAAAAGAAACTCCACTCTTCGTTGTTGATAAAATGAAATCTCTATTCACTCCTTTGGGTATCCTTTTTCCCCATAAGGATATTGAATACAACGAACCCTCTTTAGTGCTACTGTAATTTTGAAAATGAACACGCAGGTACCCATCAAAAGTAAGTAAATATATCCGAAACATATAAAACGCAGTTAATCCTGCAGTAAAAGAGGCTATTATTCCAAAAAAGGGTGAATACAACCAACTATTACTAAGGATTTCATCTTTGGACCAGAAGCAAGCAAGAGGTGGAATACCACAAAGAGAAAGCGTACCCCATAAAAAAGTAGTTCTTGTAATTGGAACGTATTTTCTTAAACCACCCATAAGAACCATATTCTGACTTTTATCTGGTGAATATCCAACAAGAGGTTCCATTGAATGAATAATGGATCCGGATCCCAAGAACAATAAAGCTTTCGAATAAGCATGAGTGATCAAATGGAATAAAGCAGCTTGATAAGAACCTATACCTAGAGCTAACATCATATAACCCAATTGAGACATTGTAGAATAGGCTAAGCTTCTTTTAATATCTCTCTGAGCAAGAGCTAAAGTAGCTCCTAAGAAGAGTGTTATTGTACCTACTAAAGAAATGAAACTCATTATTAAAGGTAGGGATATGAAAAGAGGAAGAAGTCGAGCTAGAAGAAAAATCCCCGCAGCAACCATAGTTGCTGCGTGTATAAGAGCCGAAATGGGAGTGGGTCCTTCCATAGCATCGGGTAACCATACGTGAAGAGGGAATTGTGCAGATTTCGCAACTGCACCAAGGAATAATAAAAAAGCACACAAAGTAGTAAGTAAGGAATTAATCCCATTATTAGGAATCCAGTTATTAGCTATTTTGAACAAATCCCGAAACTCTAAACTACCTGTTATCCAAAAAAAACCTAAAATTCCTAATAACAGACCAAAATCCCCTACACGATTAGTTACAAAAGCTTTTTGACAAGCACTCGCTGCAATTGGCCGTGTAAACCAAAAGCCTATCAATAAATAGGAACACATTCCCACAAGTTCCCAAAAAAAATAAATTTGTATCAAATTGGAACTAGTAACTAATCCCAACATAGAAGTATTGAAAAAACTTATATAAACAAAAAATCTCAAATATCCTTCATCGTGAGACATATAATCGTCACTATAAATAAGAACGAGGATTCCTACAGTAGTAATTAGTATTAACATAATAGAAGTAAGCGGGTCGATCAAGTATCCAAACTCTAAGGAAAAATCATTATTGACGGTCCAAGACCATAGATATTGATAGATAGAACTTCCATTTATTTGTTGAATAGATAGGTGAACTGAGAATACCATAGCTATACTTAAGAGTAAAACACAAGGAAAAGCCCATATGCGACGAAGATTTTTTGTTGCTGTCGGAATAAGAATAAGTCCAAACCCCATTGACATAATAACTGGAAGTGGGAGAAGAGGGATTACCCATGCATATTGATATGTATGTTCCATAAGAAAAGAAATTGCAATTTTTACTTGAAATTTTTCTATAAAATAAAATTGTTTCCGATTCACCAAACCAATTCTTATCTCTTTCTGAAGGAATTCAAAAAAATAAGAATAAGACAAAATACTGGAATTCTTAATTTATCCAAATTTCTCTCATTGAAATAATCAAAAATTAAGAATGGGTTTACTTGGTTAAATTCAAAAAGTTAATTAAATAACTTTGTTACCTAGTTATTACCTAAAGAAAGATATTTGTTAAAATACAAAAAAGGATTGAATCATTTTACTTTCTATTCATTTTTGTATTTCTTTCTATTAAAATGAAGATGAAGCAGCTCTCATGTTTCGTAACTGATTGATTGAATTCCAATGAAAACCTATGTTTATAGGAAATTATCGAATATTCCTTACTTCATATAGAATATAGAACTGAAATCCTAATGACTAGAATTACCTAAGTTTTAGAATGTCTTGTTTAAGAGACTAAGTATTTTTTTTGTTTTGATTGGAATTCCATTATGGAATACCATTCTGAACTTAATTAACTATTTTAATTTTCCCTTCCTTTTATCCCCCCATCTTATATGGGGGATAGGCCGTAGATCTATATATGGAGTATACTTAATATATAAATTGATTTAAATAGAAAACCTTTGTATATATTCTATATTATTAAAACAAAGTATAAAATATATATGAAAAATATGCTAAAAAATTCTTGTCTTATCCGCATTAGAGAAAATAAAGTAAAAAAGAATTCAGAATTTCAGTTCAGTATCTAAGTATAAATACTAAGAAAAAGTATAAATACTAAGAAAAAACAGAAAGAAGGATTGATTTGCGGCAATAGATGTCTTTCACATACAACTAGAAAAAAGTAATCTCCTTTTTGAATGGCAGTTCCAAAAAAGCGTACTTCGATGTCAAAAAAGCGTATTCGTAAAAATCTTTGGAAGAAAAAGACTTATTTTTCCATAGTACAATCTTATTCTTTAGCAAAATCAAGATCATTTTCCAGCGGCAGCGAGCATCCAAAACCAAAGGGTTTTTCTGGGCAACAAACAAACAAATAATCTGGTTTTGAAATAATCTGAATTGACCTATCCCAAAGAAATTCCAATTATTTAATATGAATAATTCGGATTAATTAATGAATGTACTTTTATGTGTCGAATTCCTCGGTACAATATTCTTAGAACTAACCCCTCTGATATATAGAACAAAAGTTTTTGGTATACTGTGTCCTAAGTATTCTTTTCCTATCAACGAACTTTTCATAATAGAATCCTCATAATAAAATATGAGGATTCTATTATGAAAAGTAGAGTATTCTTGCAATAGGACTTACAACTTCTACCTATCTTATCAAAAATTCACAAAAAAATGGGTTTAGGCTTGGTAAATCATATTAATAAGAGCATAAAGGCTTTCATTCTAGAAATTTTGCTAAAATCAAAAATTCTTTGTATTTAATGATGAAATTATAGAAATTCTAATGGATAGATTGAAAGATTTTTTTTTTATTTCAATGAGAAACTAATTAGAAAAAAATGAGTTCTATATTGCAACCGAGAAAAAACAGTTCCAACTCTTTCAAGGTTTGTTTCTATTGGGCAAAGCAAGAGTTTATTGTTAAAAAAATCCCCAATGATACTACCAAACGAAGTCCATTTTAATGAAGATTCTAATGTTCCTAAATTCTATGGACTCTCCCAATCTCGATGATTTGCGATAAAATAACTATTATTCTTTTAACTTCCCTATTATTTAAAGTTAGCCGCCATGGTGAAATTGGTAGACACGCTGCTCTTAGGAAGCAGTGCTCAAGCATCTCGGTTCGAGTCCGAGTGGCGGCATTCTCGAAAAAGAATACAATAGATTAGAAAATGGATTCAATTCGAAATTTCCAATTTTGTAATGGGACCTTCTCCTTATGCTATTTGCAACTTTAGAACATATACTAACTCATATCTCTTTCTCAACCATTTCAATTGTGATTACAATTCATTTGATAACCTTATTAGTTCGTGAACTTGGGGGATTACGTGATTCGTCAGAAAAAGGAATGATAGCTACTTTTTTCTCTATAACAGGATTCTTAGTTTCTCGTTGGGCTTCTTCGGGACATTTTCCATTAAGTAATTTATATGAGTCATTGATCTTCCTTTCATGGGCTCTGTATATTCTTCATACGATTCCTAAGATACAGAACTCTAAAAATGATTTAAGCACAATAACTACGCCAAGTACTATTTTAACGCAAGGCTTTGCCACGTCGGGTCTTTTAACTGAAATGCATCAATCCACAATACTAGTACCTGCTCTACAATCTCAGTGGTTAATGATGCATGTCAGTATGATGTTACTAAGCTATGCAACTCTTTTGTGCGGATCCTTATTATCCGCCGCTCTTCTAATCATTAAATTTCGAAAGAATTTCAATTTCTTTTTAGAAAAGAAAAAAAATGTTTTATTTAAAACATTTTTCTTTAGTGAGTTTAGTGAGATTGAATATTTCTATGTAAAAAGAAGTGCTTTAAAAAACACCTCTTTTCCTTCATTTCCAAATTATTACAAATATCAATTAATTGAGCGTTTGGATTCTTGGAGTTATCGTGTCATTAGCCTAGGGTTTACCCTTTTAACCATAGGTATTCTTTGTGGAGCAGTATGGGCTAATGAGGCGTGGGGATCCTATTGGAATTGGGATCCTAAGGAAACTTGGGCATTTATTACTTGGACCATATTCGCAATTTATTTACATAGTAGAACAAATCCAAATTGGAAGGGTACGAATTCCGCACTTGTAGCTTCGATAGGATTTCTTATAATTTGGATCTGCTATTTTGGTATCAATCTATTAGGAATAGGTTTACATAGTTATGGTGCATTTACATTACCATCTAAATGATTACATAACATAAAACCTTCGTGAAATGAAAGTTTTTCCATTTTTGTTTGATTTGAGAACCCTTGAACGCCTTCTCAAAGGGTTCTCAAAAATTCGAGATAGATCTAATTAGACTTTTTTACTTTTTTCTGAATTATTTGGTTTTTCAACTATGGAATATAGAGCGGACTAGTAAAAAAAAAATTATTTAGGATAATAATTGGATAAGAGAGCCTCTACCTTGTCAACCGATAGCGAGAGAACAAAATCTGGATAAATACCAATTCCTATTACTGGTAAAAAGATACAGATTAAAAGAAAGAGTTCTCGTGGTCCAGAATCCACCAAATTTGCGTTTGGAACATGAAATAGCTTGTATCCATAGAACATCTGGCGTAACATAGATAATAAAAAAATAGGAGTTAATATCATTCCAATTGCCATTACAAAAGTAATTAGCATTTTTGGTATTAACAGAAATTTTGGACTAGTAATTAGTCCAAAAAATACTACTAATTCTGCAACAAAACCGCTCATTCCTGGTAAGGCAAGAGAAGCCATTGAAAAGCTACTAAACATGGTAAAAATTTTCGGCATTGGGATAGATATCCCCCCCAGTTCTTCGAGATAAACAAGACGCATTCTATCACAAGCCGTTCCCGCCAAGAAAAAAAGTGTAGCACCAATAAATCCATGGGATAGTATTTGTAAAATAGCTCCATTGAGTCCAATGTTGGTTATGGAACCAATTCCTATAATTATGAAACCCATGTGAGATACAGAGGAGTAGGCTATTCTTTTTTTGAAATTTCGTTGACCAAGAGAAGTTGAAGCTGCATAGATTATTTGCATCGCTCCTATTATTACCAACCAGGGGGAAAATAGATAATGAGCATGAGGTAACAATTCCATATTGATCCGAATCAATCCGTATGCTCCCATCTTTAATAGGATTCCCGCTAAAAGCATACATGTACTGTAATGCGCTTCCCCATGGGTATCTGGTAACCACGTATGTAGGGGTATAATCGGCAATTTGACAGCATAAGCAATAAGGAAGCCGAAATAAAATAGTATTTCCAATGTTGCAGGGTATGATCGATTAATTAATCTTTCCAAATCTAATCTTGGTTCGTTGGAACCATATAAGCCCATACCTAGAACTCCGATTAAGAAAAAAATGGAACCGCCTGCAGTATACAAAATAAATTTTGTAGCTGAATACAGACGCCTCTTTCCCCCCCACATGGATAAAAGTAAGTAAACAGGAATTAATTCTAACTCCCACATGATAAAAAAAAGTAAAAGGTCTCGCGAAGAAAATAATCCTATTTGACCACTATACATTGCTAGCATCAGGAAATAGAATAATCGCGAATTCCGGGTAACTGGCCAAGCTGCTAAAGTAGCTAAAGTAGTGATAAATCCTGTCAATAAAATAGATCCTAATGAAAGTCCATCGATTCCCAATCTCCAGTGGAAATCAAAGACATCTATCCATTTAGAATCCTCCTTTAATTGGATTAAGGGATCCTCCAATTGGAAATGATAACAGAATGCATAAGTCATTAGAAGGAATTCTAATAAACAAATAGATATAGTATACCACCTAACGATTTTGTTTCCCCTATGAGGTAAAAAGAAAATTAATGAACCTGCAAATATCGGCAAAACAACAAGTATTGTTAACCAAGGAAAATAACTCATGATAAAGTGATAAAGAGAAGATACGTTTTGACCAGAAAAGCCCGTGCTCGAAATAAGCGAGCACAGGCTTCCTCGGTAAAGAGGAATCAGACGATTCAAGTGGAGTTTTTTGTAACGTATCAATAAGATAGAGCCATGCTGCGGGTTGTTTCAGGCCCTAAATAAACGCGGACACTTAAAAAATCTGTTGGGCAGGCAGATTCGCATCTCTTACAACCCACACAATCTTCGGTTCTCGGCGCGGAAGCAATTTGCTTGGCTTTACACCCATCCCAGGGTATCATTTCTAATACATCTGTTGGACAAGCTCGTACACATTGAGTGCATCCTATACATGTATCATAAATTTTTACGGAATGTGACATTGGATCTATAAATTTTCCTTTTCAACATAAAAATTTTCGATCTGGTAAAAATGAAATTAGTACTATATGAGTCATAATGAAATTAGTACTATATGAGTCATATGTATTGTAGACACCAGACGAAGCAATGGTTTATCCAAACTTCAACAAATAAATAAATAAAATAATGCAATATATTTCTTAATCCGTTTGTGAGAAAGCGTGAAAAGAGCCAAGAGACTTGAATTTTTGGCTTCAACAATCATAATTATACGAATTGTACATACGAATTCGAATTAGCCAATTTATTGGCTATCGTCTTTTCAATATAAATTATTGCAATATTCAAATTGCAATATCAATGAATTGCAAAAATTCAATAAGTAAAAAAGAATACTATGTAATAACCTAATCAAAAAATAGATATTATAAAAAAATAAAATAATAAGAAAATAGTATTCGATTTCTATTCATCTTAATATTTGATATTATTATTATATGTGCGCCTTTGTTTAGAGGATTTTATGTCTAATTATTCAAAAAATTAGATTGATTGATACGAGTTGATTTCTTGTTACGATGGATGGAAGAAAGAATGGATAGTCCAATAGCTGCTTCAGCAGCCGCAAGGGCTATAACAAAAATTGCGAAAATGTCTCCTTTTAATTGGCGACTATCAAATAGATCAGAAAATGTTACGAGATTTAGATTAATTGAATTCAGTATAAGTTCAAGACATATTAGAGCTCTAACCATGTTTCGGCTTGTGATCAATCCATAGATACCAATCGAAAATAAATAGACACTAAAAAAAAGTACATGCTCAAACATCATTAACTAACTCCTTATCAATCTCGATTCATTTCAATATGAGGACAAGAATTGAACCGATTCCATTAATTAGAATAGAACAGTTACACAACAAAAGAGAAAAGAAGGTATTTGTTGGCAGTAGACGGGTTTTACTAAATCAAAATTGTGATTCTTTAGTTATTTATTTTAGATTTGAAATTCTAAGAATTTTGACTAATTCTAAGTATTTCTTATTGCCGAGCCATAGTAATTGCACCTATTAAAGAAACTAGAAGAATTATGGAAATGAGTTCAAACGGAAGATAAAAATCAGTTGCTAAATGAATCCCAATTTGTTGAACGTTATTTATGAGACCCTGTTCTACTATTTGGTTTGATCTTGTAGTCCAAAGAATTCCATACCATGACGTATCTGGGATAGTAGTCATTAGTGAAAAAAGAATAGTTATACAAACGAGTGAAGTGAACCCATCTCCAATAGTCCAATAATTATTATTTTTAGACCATTCTGAGCCATTTACGAACATTACGGCAAATATGATCAAAATATTTATAGCTCCCACATAAATAAGAAGTTGTGCGACAGCTACAAAGTAGGAATTCAATAAAATATAGAATAAGGATATACAAACAAGAACTAATCCCAGCGAAAAGGCAGAATAAATTGGGTTGGTAAGTAATACTACTCCTAGACCTCCTAGTAGAAGAACAAATCCCCCAAATAGCACAAGAATCTCATGTATTGGTCCAGGTAAATCCATTATGGATAAGAAGAAATTAATAGTATAAAATTTTTCATGAACTGACTAAAACTAAAAGATTCAAGGAAGGAAAAAGGGATTAGGATATTTTTTTGTATATAAGTTGTATAGTTAGAAATCACATCACGAAAATCTACTCTCATTTTAAATCAGGAATAATTTGCAATAAGCAGTAGTTATTTGTTTTTCTTTATAGTTAATAAAAAACTATTGGATTTTTCTAACAAAAAAGAAAAATCCTAGTAACTAATAATTAGTAACCGTTCTTGAATTCCAAGATTTTTCTTCGTCTATTTTACTTTGAGTCGAATTCCTAATTGTTTGAATTGTGTAATCTCCCATTATGGAGATTGGTAACCGACTCAAAGCAATTTGATTGTAATTCAATTCATGACGATCATAAGTAGAAAGTTCATATTCTTCAGTCATTGATAAACAGCTTGTCGGACAGTACTCAACACAATTACCACAAAATATACAAACTCCGAAATCAATACTATAATTAAGCAATTGTTTCCTTTTAATATCCTTTTCAAATCTCCAATCCACAAGGGGTAGATCTATCGGGCATACGCGAACACATACTTCACAAGCAATACATTTATCAAATTCAAAGTGGATTCGCCCCCGGAAACGCTCCGATGTAATTGATTTTTCATAAGGGTAGTGAATCGTTATAGGTAAACGATTTGTGTGGGATAAGGTAATTAGGAAACTTTGACCAATGTACCTTGCAGCGCGTATTGTTTGTTGACCATAACTCATGAACCCAGTTACCATAGGGAACATATTCTAAATATCTATGAAAAAGGTATGTTTCTTTCTCTTGTTTGAGAGAACTTTTGTGTTGAAAATATTCTTACTGTTATTGTATTATCTTATTTATAGTGAAACAAGTTGGAAAGAAGTTGTTAATAAGAGATTGCCCAGGGAAATAGGTAAAAGAAATTTCCATCCAAGATTTAATAACTGATCCATTCTCATCCTGGGTAAAGTCCATCTTATTGTGATAGAAATGAAGAGAAATAAATAAGCTTTAGTTAATGTAATAAAGATACCCATTGTCATTTCCAAAATTCCAACCATTTTATTCATTTGGAAAAATTCAAAAAAGGATATATAGGGAATAGAGAAATTCCACCCGCCTAAGTAGAGAACTGTTACAAATAAAGAGGAAACTAATAAATTTAGGTAAGAAACAAGATAAAATAAACCATATTTGATACCAGAATATTCGGTTTGATAACCTGCTACTAATTCTTCCTCCGCTTCTGGTAAATCAAAGGGTAATCTTTCACATTCTGCCAAAGAAGAAATTAGAAAAACCAGAAAACCTATAGGCTGACGCCAAAGATTCCATCCAAAAAAACCATATTTTGACTGTGCTTCAACTATATCAACTGTACTTGAACTGTTAGATAATCATAGTCGATGATAACATCACAGTTCCCACCGCTATTCCAAAACCGTACATGAAACCTTAGCTTCATACGGCTTCTCTATGATCAGAAAAAAGGAAAGGGTTGTTTCGTTTCGGTATTATCCCCCTGGGCATAGATAGAATTAGGTAAGATAAAATCGATTGGAAAGTCCTAAATTAGACCAAAGGAATTCCGTCTGCTAGAATAAGAAAAAGCGCTTCCGAATTGATCTCGTCCTTTATAATATAATGCAAATTTTTCTTTGTTCAGTAATAACTTAATCTTGGAATAAAACACTCGTTATAGCAATTAATAAATGAAAAGAATTAGGCATTAATTCATGAGGAATTCTGTATTAATATGAATAGAGGAAGGAAAGAATAAATAAATATCTTTTTTTTGTATTGCATTCCATATCTTTTGTCCTATTCTTCTTTCCCCGGGGAAGGGTACTTAAAAATAAAAAAGGAATAAAGGATTAATTCGTTCTTGATAGCCATTTCTTTAACAAGTGAAAGGGAACATACTCTGGATCGGAATCCGAAGAAAGTACTACTTGATCATTTCCACCAATTTCAAGTCCTTATTATGATTCCTTTTATGAGGAAAAATCTCTAATGCCTTAGATTCCCTCATTACTAATCCTTTATGTACTTTAGTGTTCCTAACCCCTCACTAATTTTTGATGGATTCCCCTTATGATTATAAGTTATAGTAATAACTCGGAATATTCTAGTAATGGAATTCCATATCGCGAATCCTTTATTCTTGCCCGCTTCAAGATATGATGACTAATCAAAAAATCTCAACCTTGGGGTAAAGAGTTTACACTACTTATGTTTACTTCAACTTTTTTCTTGTACGTAGGAAATGAGATTTTTTCTTTTTACTACAAATTAATAAGCTGTTTTGTTTCACTCATATAGCTATCTAGTTTAACTTACCAACCCGAATACAGAATAAGAAAAGGAAGATAAATATTCAATGGATTTTGGAGGAAAAAGATCCTATTTTAACGAATCACACGTAGAGATATTGCTAGCACACAAAAAGTTAATGGTATTTCATAACTAATAGATTGAGCAGCAGCTCGTAGACCGCCTGAAAAAGAATATTTATTATTTGAGCTATATCCTGCCATAAGAAGACCAATAGGAGCAATACTTGAAATGGCAATCCATAAAAAAACACCAATACTAAGATCGGCTAAAACAAAACGATATCCCAAAGGGATAACTAAAAAACTTAATAAAATTGATATGACTGCTATAGAAGGTCCAATGCTAAATAAAGGAATATCTCCTCGGGATGGCAGGATATCCTCCTTAAAAAGTAGCTTAGTTCCATCGGCTATAGCTTGAAGCAGTCCCAGGGGGCCAGCATATTCAGGACCAATACGTTGTTGTATCGATGCGGATATTTCTCTTTCTAACCACACAATTACAAGTACTTCTATTGTGATTCCCAGTAGGAGGGTCAAAATGGGTAGAATCCATATCAGTCCATAGACTTCTTTTAATAATTCCGATTTCGAAAAAGAATTGATAATTTCTATCTCTACCCTATCTATTATCATTTCAACGATCAACTTCCCCCATAATGATATCTATACTACCTAATATCGTCATGATATCAGCCAATTTCATTTTTTTAACTAGTTGAGGAAGAATTTGCAAATTAATAAAACCGGGTGGACGAATTTTCCATCTCCAGGGGAAAAGACTATCATCTCCTACCAGATAAATTCCTAATTCACCTTTTGGAGCTTCCACTCTTACATAAAGCTCTTGCTTTGACAATTCAAAATTGGGCGAAGGTTTTTTACCAAGAAATCGATATTCAAAATCATTCCATTCGGAATTCTTTGTTTTCTTAAAGCGTCGGACTTCTAAATTCTCATAAGGGCCTCCAGGAATTTTCTCTACAGCCTGTTGAATAATTTTGATGGATTCCCTCATTTCACCCATTCGTACTAAATAGCGAGCTAATGAATCCCCTTCTTTTTGCCATTGGACTTTCCAATCGAATTGGTTGTAAGACTCATAAGGATCAACTTTACGAAGATCCCATTGTATTCCAGAAGCTCGTAACATCGGTCCCGATAAGCCCCAATTTACTGCTTCTTCTCCGCTAATAAAACCGACTCCTTCAACTCGTTCTAAAAAAACGGGATTCCGTGTAATAAGTTGTTGATATTCAACAACTCCTCGTAAAAAATAATCACAGAAATCTAAACATTTATCGACCCATCCATAAGGTAGATCGGCGGCTACCCCTCCGATGCGAAAGTAATTATGCATCATTCGCATACCTGTAGCAGCTTCAAATAGATCATATATCAATTCTCTCTCTCTAAAAATATAGAAAAAAGGGGTCTGTGCGCCTAGATCCGCCATAAAAGGTCCAAGCCATAACAAGTGAGAAGCTATACGGCTCAACTCTAACATAATTACCCTAATATAGCTGGCTCTTTGGGGTATTTGAATATTCTCCAAGAATTCTGGTGCATTTACCGTTATTGCTTCTGTAAACATAGTAGCTAAATAATCCCACCGTGTTACATAAGGTAAGTATTGTATAATAGTTCGGTTTTCCGCGATTTTTTCCATTCCTCTGTGTAAATAGCCTAATATGGGTTCACAATCAATAACATCTTCACCATCGAGAGTAACGATCAGTCGAAGAACACCATGCATTGATGGGTGCTGAGGGCCCATATTGACTATCATGAGATCTTTTCTTGTAAGCGGTAGACTCATATCCTTTCTTCCTTAATTCATTATTCCATGAAAATGGATTATTCCATGAATTCCTCAAAACGAGGCTCATCAAAATGAAAAATCTAAGACTACTATAAGACTACTAATAAAATAAGAAAAAAATTCGAACGATTAAATTACTTCTCCCGAATATCCAACTGACTGATTAATTTCTTATAACGTACTCTATTTTTCTTTGCCAAATAAGCCAGCAAACGTTGACGTTTTCCCAAAAGTCTTCGTAGACCTCTTTCCGATGAAAAATCTTTTTTGTGTAATTCCAAATGTGAAGCAAGTCTCCGTATCTTATTGGTGAAACTGAATACTTGAAATTCAACAGAACCCCTGTTTTCTTCTTTTTCTTCTTTAACCATAAATCCCAAAATTTTTCTACCTCCTTTCTTTTTCATGTATTTTTCTGATCAGGAAAAATAAAAAATTATGTCAGTTATTTTGAAGTTATTCTAATCTCGTACACACAAAAATTTGCAATTATTCATCTACTACTGGAATTTGGATTTATTTTATCGATGCAAATTGGATTTGGATAGAAGGGTACATTCTTTTATTTTAGATAGAAGAAACATTTCTTCTATCTAAAATAAAAGAATTTTGCTGATTTATTTATTGCTATATCCAATTTATGGAATTGATACACCATTTAATTGATATCGTTTAGCAAAATGAAACACAGCATATGCATCCATCTTTCGGCTCGAGAATTTCACGGGATAGAGATATGGTATAAGAAATAGGCTATTAAGTAACTCTAAATGAATTGTGGATACATCTGTATCCTTAACATACTGAAACGACTGCCATTATTCGTATCAAACCAATAGCGATTCATACAAGCTAAATCTTCTAATCAATGGTGGGCCAATAATGAATTTTTTTGCATATGTATTAAGACGCTTGGCCTGATTTCGAAATTGTCCAGAGTTTTTTATGTTGTTTTCATTGCAAAATGATGGACCTCCTTCCGTAACTTTCCAATTACGAGTACGAGAATTGAAAGACATGAAAATTCTCAATTCTCTACGGCGTCTAGGAGATAGATAGAATATTTTCAGGAACAAGAAAATCGGAAGAATCTTTCTCTCTATTCACTACCATTCCGCGTCTTCGACTTCTATTAGTTTCTTTTCTTCTTTAATGCAATAGCTATAGTTTGATATAGAATCCATTTCTCAAAGTAATGGAAACCATTCTCGTATAGGAAATGGTTCGAAAATCGCTATTCCATCTTTTAGGTATCGTGAAAAGTGATACCTGTGAAGATCGTGCATTTCAGTCACATTCAGATCCGCTTTTCGAGTCCATGATATAACCAAATTGGATGGATCTTCCACCCGTTTAGCTAAGAAAGAATAGATGCAGAGGTGGATAATAGATCGATATGAAGATCATGAGCTGCCCCATAATGAAACCGCCAGTAGTCGCGAATATCTCCTTCTTTCCTAATCCAAGATTGGAGAAAGAAGATCTAAGAGGGACCTATGGAGAATGTGGTCAGAAATCCATAATAGAGTCCGACCACAACGACCGAATTAATTATCCTCATCGAGAAACTTAGACTACTAAGTAGAAAAGGTGGAAAAGATTTGAAAATCATGGCATGGGTCTCCTTTTTTTCTTTCTTTAGAGTTTTCTATATGCACAATTTCTCGATGTTTCGATGAGAATTTCTTGACTTTCCATATATAGAAAGAGATAGACTATA